AAGAAGAACTTTCATTATTATTCATTCTTAATAAACGAAAAGTTTTGTTAATTTTTTTGGAACACCCTTTACCCCATAGGGATATGGAATAGAAGGAGGTATTTTTGGCGCCACTATAGTTTTGAAAATGAACGTTTAAATGCCCCTCAAAAGTAAGTAAATAGATCCGAAACATATAAAATGCGGTTAACCCTGCCGTGGCCGAAGCTATTATAGCGAAAATCGGCGAATACAACCAACTATCATTAAGAATTTCATCTTTTGACCAAAAACAAGCAAGCGGTGGAATACCACAAAGAGAAAGTGTACCTAATAAAAAGGAGGTTTTGGTAATCGGTACATGTTTTGTTAAACCACCCATAAGAACGAGATTCTGACTTTTATCCGGAGAATAACCAACAAGAGTTTCCATTGAATGAATAACAGACCCAGACCCTAAAAATAATAATGCTTTGGAATAAGCATGAGTAATCAAATGAAATAAAGCACTTCGAAAAGACCCCATTCCTAGAGCAAACATCATATAACCCAATTGAGACATTGTCGAATAAGCTAAACCCCTCTTAATGTCTTTTTGAGCAAGAGCTAAAGTAGCTCCTAATAATAGTGTGATTATGCCTATCAACGAGATTAAATTCATTATATAAGGTATAACTATGAAAAGAGGCAGAAGACGAGCTACAAGAAAAATCCCTGCCGCTACCATAGTAGCAGCATGTATAAGAGCCGAAATAGGAGTAGGTCCTTCCATAGCATCAGGTAACCACACATGAAGGGGAAATTGTGCCGATTTAGCAACTGCACCGGCAAATAATAGAGCAGCACACAAATTAACAAATGGAAAATTGACTTTATTGTTATAAATCAAGTTATTGAGGATTTCGAATAAATCCTGAAATTCAAAACTACCCGTTATCCAATAAAAACCTAAAATTCCTAATAATAAACCAAAATCCCCTACACGATTAGTTACAAACGCTTTTTGACAAGCATTTGCGGCAGGGGGTCGTGTGAACCAAAACCCTATTAATAGATAGGAACACATCCCAACCAATTCCCAAAAAATATAAATTTGTATCAAATTTGAACTAGTAACTAATCCCAACATGGAAGTACTGAAAAAACTCATATAAGCAAAAAATCTCAAGTATCCTTGATCGTGAGCCATATAATTATCACTATAAATAAGAACCATAATTCCAACAGTAGTGATTAACATCGACATAATAGAAGTAAGTGGATCAATCAAGCAGCCGAATTCTAAAGAAAAATCATTATCGAGGGTCCAAGACCATAGATATTGATAGATAGAACTGCTATTTATTTGTTGAATAGATAGATTAGTTGAAAAAATCATGACTATACTTAACAATAAAATACTTGGAAAAGCCCACATACGATGAAGGTTTTTTGTTGCTGTCGGAAAAAGAAGAAGTCCCACTCCTATTAACATAGGGACTGGAAGTGGAACGAAAGGTAAAATCCACACATATTGATATGTCTGTTCCATAAAAAAACTTTTTTGAATTCTTAATTAATATTAACTATTTCCGATTCACCGGACCTTACCTCTTTTGAAAGGAGTCAATAAAAAAATGAAGATATGTACTAACTTCAATAGAATTTTTTCATTTTTATTTATTTTTACTTAGTCTTTCTGAATTTCTGCTAAATACTTCAAATATTCAAATCACGAAATTACAATTGGTCAAATCATATGAAAGAAATAGATTAATTACCAATCTACTTCGAATTTGAAAATTAAAGTCAAATTAGACATATTTTCCCGGGTTTTGCAAGTTATTTAAAATATTCTTCTTTGTTCTATTTTTAGTAATATTTTATCTGATTTTCCCATACCGTTCACCCTTCTTATCTATTGTTTTATATTTTATCTTTTTAGAAAAAAGATTTTCTAGAAAATGAAAAAAGAAATACATAGTGAATTTATAAAAGCGCAGATTTTTTTGAACAATAGATGTCTTTCACATCCAGCTATACCAATGAGTAATCTCTTAATTTTTATTTAAATGGCAGTTCCAAAAAAACGTACTTCTGCATCAAAAAAGCGTATTCGTAAAAATTTTTGGAAAAGGAAGGGGTATTGGGCAGCGTTAAAAGCGTTTTCCTTGGGGAAATCTATTTCTAGCGGGAATTCAAAAAGTTTTTTTGTACGACAAACGAATAAACTAAGTAATAAAACATAACACGTTAGAATAATCTAAATAATCCTGACTCAAAAATAGATTCATTTCATTTTGAAAATCAAATTCCCGAATTCCATTCCCTGTTGAGTTAATCAACAGGGAATGGAATTCGTTTCGCTCTTAGAATATGGAGAATAGGAATTCTTTTGTTTACCTTTTACCTTACCGAATTCCAAAAAAAAACAAAAAAAAAATTTGGGGAGGTTCTATCCCTCAATTCATATACTTCATAGTAGGACTATCTAGTTTTACTATAGTTGAGTCGAGAAGAGTCTAAAATACACAATAAAACCAAGATCAAAAATGAAAATAATGAACCTTCAAATACCTATTTGAACAAATTTTTATTCATCCATTCGAATCTTTTCTAAAAAATAATGAACTCAATTGAATTCTTAAATATAGACGATTACTTATTCATAGGCTATTATCAGGTCAAGATGGGCCGCTATGGTGAAATTGGTAGACACGCTGCTCTTAGGAAGCAGTGCTAGAGCATCTCGGTTCGAGTCCGAGTGGCGGCATGTCAGCTCCTAAAAAAAAATAGATCCTATAATGAATTCAATTAATGAATTCAATTTCCAATTTCGATTTTATAATTAACGAACTCTTTTTTTTATATGATATTTTCAACCTTAGAGCACATATTAACTCATATTTCTTTTTCGATCGTTTCAATTATACTTACAATTCATTTGATAACCTTTTTAGTCGATGAAATGGTACTAAAACTATATGATTCGTCCGAAACGGGCATAATAATGACTTTTTTTTGTATAACAGGATTATTAATTTCTCGTTGGATTTATTCGGGACATTTTCCACTAAGTGATTTATATGAATCGTTAATCTTTCTTTCATGGAGTTTTTCCTTTATTTATATAGTTCCATATTTCAAAAAAAATCAAAATCTTCTAAACACAATAATTGGGCCAAGTGCTATTTTTTCCCAGGGCTTTGCTACTTCAGGGCTTTTAACTCAAATACGCGAATCTACAATATTAGTACCTGCTCTTCAATCCGAGTGGCTAATAATGCACGTTAGTATGATGATATTCGGCTATGCGGCCCTTTTATGTGGATCATTATTATCAGTATCACTTCTAGTCATTACAGTTAGAAAACAGAGAAAGTTTTTTTCTACGAGTAATCATTTATTAAATTTAAATGAGCCCTTTTTCCTTGGTGAAATCGAATACATGAATGAACAAAGAAATGTTTTAGAAAAAACTTCTTTTTTTTCTCCAAGGAATTATTACAGGTCACAATTGATTCAACAATTCGATTATTGGAGTTATCGAGTTATTAGCCTAGGATTTATCTTTTTAACCATAGGAATTCTTTCTGGAGCAGTGTGGGCTAACGAAGCATGGGGATGCTATTGGAATTGGGACCCAAAAGAAACTTGGGCTTTTATTACTTGGATCGTATTTGCAATTTATTTACATACTCGAACAAATAGAAAACAAAAGGGTACAAATTCAGCAATTGTGGCGTCTATTGGATTTCTTATAATTTGGATATGCTATTTTGGAGTCAATCTATTAGGAATAGGACTACATAGTTATGGTTCATTTACATTAACATTTAATTGAAAAGGGGGGTTCTTACAAATAGGAATAGAAAAGTGTACAACGCATATCAGATAAAAAACTTTGTGTGAATTGGCGAGAGCGCGGCGAATCATATTCAAATAGGGTAGTGATTCACCAGGTCTCGCCAATTCAAATTCATTTTTTGACTTAACGCAAAAGAACAAGAAAAAGCGTTCTTTTTGTTATTGTACAACGAACATTTTTGTAAATGATAACAGTTTTCTTTTATAAATTATCTATAAAAATAATTAGATATAATAACTCCAACCTTTTCAACTGATAATGAAAGAACGAAATCAGGGTACATACCAATACCGAGTACGGGTAAAAAAATAGAAATCGAAAGAAATAACTCTCGCGGACCAGAATCAAAAAAAGAAGAGTTCAGACCATTAAATATCTTGTATCCATAGAACATCTGACGTAACATAGATAATAAATAAATAGGAGTTAATATCATTCCAATTGCCATTACAAAAATAATTAGGAGTTTTGTCATTAAAAGATATTTTGGACTAGTAATTAGTCCAAAAAAGACTATTAATTCGGCAACAAAACCACTCATACCTGGTAATGCAAAGGAGGCCATCGAAAAGCTACTGAACATCGTGAATATTTTTGGCATTGGAATAGCTATTCCACCCATTTCGTCAAGATAAACAAGACGTATTCTATCATAAGTTGTTCCGGCCAAGAAAAAAAGTGCAGCACCAATAAATCCATGAGAGATTATTTGTAAAAGGGCTCCGTTGAGCCCCATATCCGTGATAGAACTAATTCCTATAATTATGAAACCCATATGAGATACAGAGGAATAGGCTATTCTTTTTTTTAAATTCCGTTGACCAAGAGATGTTGAAGCTGCATAGATTATTTGCATTGCGCCTACTATCATTAACCAAGGAGAAAATATAGAATGAGCATGAGGAAATAATTCCATATTGATTCGAACTAATCCATATGCTCCCATTTTTAATAAGATTCCGGCTAGAAGCATACAAGTACTATAATGCGCTTCTCCATGGGTATCTGGTAACCATGTATGTAGGGGTATGATTGGCAATTTAACAGCAAAAGCAAGAAAAAATCCAATATAAAATATTATTTCGAAGTTCACAGGATAGGACCGGTTGGCTAATATTTCAAAATTTAATGTTGCTTCAGTAGAACCATATAAACCGAGACCCAGAACTCCCATTAAAAGAAAAACAGAACCCCCCGCCGTGTACAAAATAAATTTTGTAGCTGAGTACAAACGTTTTTTTCCTCCCCACATGGATACAAGTAGATAAACGGGAATTAATTCTAACTCCCACATGAGAAAAAAAAGTAAAAGATCTCGAGAAGAAAATAATCCTATTTGCCCACTGTACATGGCTAACATCAGGAAATAAAATAATCGAGAATCCCGAGTAACCGGCCAAGCCGCTAAAGTAGCTAAAGTGGTGATGAATCCCGTCAGTAAAATTGGTCCTATAGAGAGTCCATCTATTCCTAATCTCCAATGGAAATCAAAAAAATGGATCCATTTATAATCCTCCATTAGTTGGATTAATGGATCATCTGATTGAAAATGATAGCAGAATGCATAAGTCGTTAGAAGAAGTTCTAATATAGAAATACATATAGTATACCAGCGAGTTACTCTATTTCCCCTATGTGGAAGAAAAAAAATTAAGCAACCCGCAAAAATGGGCAAAACTACAATTATTGTTAAGCAAGGAAAATGGTTCGTAATAAAGACAAGATACACTTGGGGCCAGAAAAATCCGTACTCAATTTAATTTGATTTTGAGCACGGATTTTGTCGGTAAAAAAAATAAAATGGATTCAAGTAGAGTTTTATGGAATGTATCAGTAAGCTAGACCCATACTGCGGGTTGTTTCATGCCATAAATAAACCCGAACACTCAAAAAATCCGTTGGGCAGGCGGATTCACATCTCTTACAACCAACACAGTCCTCGGTCCTTGGAGCAGAAGCTATTTGTTTAGCTTTACATCCGTCCCAGGGTATCATTTCTAATACATCGGTGGGGCACGCTCGGACACATTGAGTACATCCTATACATGTATCATAAATCTTTACTGAATGTGACATTGGATCTATACATTTTTGAACGTCATAAATTTTCGGCCTAGTAAACTAACTTATAAATGAATCCTAGAGTTTTAGATACCAGACGAATCAATGAGCGATCAGAATCAATTGATTTCCGAATTGATTTATGAGGGAGGGCCAAAATACTTTGATTTCTTATGTTTTTGCAACCACCATCATACCTTATCTTATGCCCCATATTAATCATATAAATGCTAATTTATTAATATTCAAATTAGCATTTATACGATTAATACTATTTATTCAACAAATTTGATTGGTTAATACGAGTGGAGTTTCTGTTACGATAAATTGATGAAACAATAGCCGGTCCAATAGCTGCTTCAGCGGCTGCAATAGTTATAACAAAAATTGAGAAAATATCTCCTCTTAATTGACGATTATCAATAATATCAGAAAATGTTACAAAATTGATATTAACTGAATTTAATATAAGTTCAAGACACATAAGGGCTCTAACCATATTTCGACTTGTGATCAATCCATAGATACCAATAGAAAATAAATAGGCACTCAAAACAAGTATATGTTCGAGTATCATTAACCAACTCCTTATCAATTTTGATTCATTTTTAATTTTAATCTGAATAAGAATTCAATCGATTCGATTCTAACAAATATGGAACAATGGAATAGATTGGTAATAGATCGATATAAAACGAAATAAAACGAAAGTCTTTCTATTCTATTTTTTTAGAAGGAATCGAAATTAACGAATTATAACATTTCTTTTTCGTTGATTCTATTTGAATTACTCGTTTTAAAGATTTCTTATTGACGAGCTATAGCAATAGCACCTATTAAAGCGACTAAAAGAATTATTGAAATCAGTTCAAATGGAAGAAAAAAATCTGTTGCTAAATGAATTCCAATTTGTTGACTATTACTTATCAAATCTTGTTCTAGAATATGATTTGATTTTGTAGTCCAAATGATCCCATACCAGGACGTATCTGGAATAGTAGTAATTAGTGAAATAAAAAGACTTGTACAAACCATTGAAGTAACTCCATCCCCAATGGTCCAAAGATGAAAATCTTTGTAATATTCTGAACTATTCATGAACATCACAGCAAAAATGATTAAAACGTTTATAGCTCCTACATAAATCAGGAGCTGCGCAGCAGCTACAAAAAAGGAGTTCAATAGAATATAGAATAACGATATACAAAAAAGAACCAATCCCAACGAAAAGGCCGAATAAATTGGATTCGGAAGTAATACTACTGCCAGACTTCCTAATATAAGACCCGATCCCAGAAAGACTAAAAGAAAATCATGTATTGGTCCAGGTAAATCCATTTGATTTTATCAAAAAATCGAAATATTTCATGCCTTTGTTGACCTGACCAGGAAAAACGAAGTTATCCTATTTTTTTTAGGATACTGATACTTCTAAATTGAATTAAATTTGAATGGGGGTGATTTGGATTGATGTAAATACAGTTATAGGGCTACTCTTATTCTCGAAGCAGAGGTTGAAACTTTCTATTTTCGAATTATTATTCGAATAGAAATTAGAAATCGATTTTGAATCAAAAAAAGGCTACGATTTTCACCAACCAACCACTATTTTT